TACTACAGTTCGGTGGAGGAACTTTAGGACACCCTTGGGGTAATGCGCCAGGTGCCGTAGCTAACCGAGTAGCTCTAGAAGCATGTGTACAAGCTCGTAATGAAGGACGTGATCTTGCTGCTGAGGGTAATGCAATTATCCGTGAGGCTAGCAAATGGAGTCCTGAACTAGCTGCCGCTTGTGAGGTATGGAAAGAGATCAAATTTGAGTTTAAAGCGGTGGATACTTTGGATAAGTAAGATAACAAGTAATTACTCTCCGTTCTCTTAATTGAATTGCAATTAAACTCGGCCCAATCTTTTACTAAAAGGATTGAGCCGAATACAAAGATTCTATTGCATGTATTTTGGATAAATACATATATAGAAGATTTGAAATAGAAATCTAAGACTCAAATCTTTCTATTGTTGTCTTGGATCCACAATTTAACCTATAGATCCTTAGGATTGGTATATTCTTTATATATCCTGTAGTTTCCCTGAATAAAGCGAAGTATCCCAAATCTTTCGACCCATCCTGTATATTGTCTTTTTCGTTCCGTGTTGGAATAGAACCTTAATTTATTACTTGTTATTAGTTATTAGTTAGTTATTAGATGAGATATTAGTTAGTTATTAGATGAGATTTTACGAAAAAATTCTTTCTAGGCGAGAACAAATATTTCTTTTTTTTTTTCCTCGAGGCGAAGACATAGGAAAAACCACTTTTTATCATCATATTTCATTTTAATATTGAATTTAGAATGAAAAGGGATTCCATCATATTCATATTATAGTGAAGTCTTACCCTCGGATTCCCACAAAACAAAAGAGAATCCCTTTTCACACTTCCTATTAGTATAGTAGTGATTGAATTTCTATGTTTAGTCTGATAGGAAATAAGATATTCAAATAAAAATAAAGAATTGTGGATCGAATGACTATTCATCTATTGTATATTTATACAAATAGGGGGCAAGAAAACTCTATGGAAAGATGGTGGTTTAATTCGATGGTGTTTAAGAAGGGGTTAGAACGCAGGTATGGGATAAAGAAATCAACGGACAATCTTGGTCCTATTGAAAATACTAGTGAAAGTGAAGATCCGAATAGAAAAGGTAGGGCTAAAAACATTCATAGTTGGAGGGGTCGTGGCAATTCTAGTTACAGTAATGTTGATCATTTATTTGGCGTCAAAGACATTCGGAATTTCATCTCTGATGATACTTTTTTAGTTAGGGATAGTAATGGAGACAGTTATTCTATCTATTTTGATATTGAAAATAAGATTTTTGAGATTGACAACGATCATTTGAGTGAACTAGAAAGTGCTTTTTCTAGTTATCGCAATTCTAGTTATATGAATAATGGATCTACGAGTGAAGATTCCTTATACAATCGTTACATGTATGATACTAAAAATCACATTACTAGTTGCATTGACAGTTATCTTCAGTCTCAAATCTGTATTGATACGTCCATTGTAAGTGATAGTAGTGACAGGTACATTTCTAGGTGCGTTTTTGATAAACGTAGAACTAGTAGTGAAAGCGGTAGGTCCGGTATACGAACCCGCGCGAAGAGTAGTGATTTAACTCTAAGAGAAAGGTCTAATGATCTCGATGCAACTCAAAAATACAGGCATTTATGGGTTCAATGCGAAAATTGTTATGGATTAAATTATAAGAAATTTTTGAAATCAAAAATGAATATTTGTGAACAATGTGGATATCATTTGAAAATGAGTAGTTCAGAAAGAATAGAAGTTTCGATCGACCCCGGTACTTGGGATCCTATGGATGAAGACATGGTCTCTCTGGATCCCATTGGATTTCATTCGGAGGAGGAGTCTTATAAAGATCGTATTGATTCTTATCAAAGAAAGACAGGATTAACTGAGGCTGTTCAAACAGGCGTAGGTCAACTAAATGGCATTCCCGTAGCAATTGGGGTTATGGATTTTCAGTTTATGGGGGGTAGTATGGGATCCGTAGTCGGGGAGAAAATCACCCGTTTGATTGAGTACGCTACCAATCAATTTCTACCTCTTATTATAGTGTGCGCTTCGGGGGGGGCGCGCATGCAAGAAGGAAGTTTGAGCTTGATGCAAATGGCTAAAATCTCGTCTGCCTTATATGATTATCAATCAAATAAAAAGTTATTGTATGTATCAATCCTTACATCTCCTACTACTGGTGGGGTAACAGCTAGTTTTGGTATGTTGGGAGATATCATTATTGCCGAACCAAATTCCTACATTGCATTTGCGGGTAAAAGAGTAATTGAACAAACATTGAATAAAACAGTACCCGAAGGTTCACAAGCGGCTGAATATTTATTCCAGAAGGGCTTATTCGACCTAATCGTACCACGTAATCTTTTAAAAAGCGTTCTGAGTGAGTTATTTAAGCTCCACGCCTTCTTTCCTTTGAATTCCAATTCAATCAAGTAGAGCGCACTAAGTTCAATTATTTTATTTTTTTATTTGTAGCAAACAAGTAGTTAGCTTATCGGAATCAAAGTAAATAAGAATGGAGTTTTCTTTGGTGACCTAAGATCTAATTGTAGAAAGAATCAAAAGTTGCGGATAACTCTTTTTTTTTTTACCTAGATTCCAGATTACTAATTAAGAAGTCTCTATCAACAAGATAAAAGCGTGAGTTCTTCCTTTCGTGAAATTAGGCAAATAAACCGAATTTCGTCTTACGTATATAATCAAATTCAAATAGAGAAAAGATAGATATATAGTTTTGTATCTTTCTCCATCTCCCGAAAATCCCATTTTCACTAAAAATCCCGGTTGTGTCGCATTCTAACGAATCTTTCGATAATTTGTAAGAAACTCTTTCTTTATTAAATTAGAAGACAAGAACAAAACACAAAGAAATAAATAAAAAAAAATAAAGTTGATTATCATACGTATCTTTCATGTAGATAGATGAATTTATTTAGTTCTACATTCCTTGGACTTATTCTATATACTCACTTAGAGATATAGATACTTATCTCTCTAATAAAAATTTTCAAATTGAATTAATTAGTAATTGAATTAATTAGTAATTAATAATAACTACGAATTCATAATAATTAGAATTCTTAATTATAATTAGTATAAATATAAAATATGATATTAAAAAAAAAATAATAACAGGTACAAATAGTAAATCGAGGTACCCATTTTATGACAACTTTCAATTTTCCCTCTATTTTTGTGCCTTTAGTAGGCCTAGTATTTCCGGCAATTGCAATGGCTTCTTTATTTCTTCATGTTCAAAAAAACAAGATTGTTTAGATCTGAGGGGACCCAACCTCATCCGTTTTTTTTTTGAAACTTAGACTTGTAGCATAACACAGATATTTATTTCGGGAAATATGGTATAACATGTGATTTTCGCCGAACATAAAGGAAAAAGCTCTTATGCCTGCCGAAAATGATCTATGGGTAAATGAATTCTAGCTAGTTTTCAAATAGATCAGGATCGCTGAATGCCTAAAATGTAAAGTTGGTGGATCTATATGTATATCAATATGTATATTGGGATCATATGAAGGGTATGTTATTATTTTAGATCTAACCAATTTGATGAATTACTCCTAAAGGTTCACATCAAACTAGTGCTAGTTCACATCAAACTAGTGCTAGTTGATGAGAGTTACTTCGGAAACAAAAAAAAGTAAAGTCAAAATAATTTTAATTTGGGGTATTCTCTCAATTCCAATAAAATGCAATCGTATCAAGTATGAGTTGGCGATCAGAACATATATGGATAGAACTTATAACGGGGTCTCGAAAATTAAGTAATTTTTGCTGGGCCCTTATCGTTTTTTTAGGTTCCTTAGGATTCTTATTGGTTGGAACTTCCAGTTATCTTGGTAGAAATTTGATATCTTTTGTTCCGTCTCAGCAAATCATTTTTTTTCCACAAGGGATCGTGATGTCTTTCTACGGGATCGCGGGTCTCTTTATTAGTTCCTATTTGTGGTGCACAATTTCCTGGAATGTAGGTTGTGGTTATGATCGATTCGATAGAAAGGAAGGAAAAGTGTGTATTTTTCGTTGGGGATTTCCTGGAAAAAATCGTCGCATATTCCTCCGATTCCTTATAAAAGATATTCAATCCGTTAGAATAGAAGTGAAAGAGGGTATTTATGCTCGTCGTGTCCTTTATATGGACATCCGAGGCCGGGGGGCTATTCCGTTGACCCGTACTGATGAGAATTTGACTCCACGAGAAATTGAACAAAAAGCCGCGGAATTGGCCTATTTCTTGCGCGTACCAATTGAAGTCTTTTGAGAAAAGGAACTGGGCTGAAAAACGAATGCTTTCTCAGCAGGAGGGAAAAATGCAAGAATCCTCTTTTTTTCTATAACATAACTTAACTGAAGTTTCGTCAGAACGTTCAGTCCAGCCAAAGCCGACGTATATGGAACAACCACAAAAAAAGAGTTTTGTGGTTTTTTATGCGTATCCAAATCCATGCAACTCAATTGAAACAAGTAAGAAATTGAACTACTAGATTCAATTCATCTCATATATCAAACGATTTCGAAAGAAAGAAATTTCTCTTTTTTTTTTTGAAGTTCAATTTTTGTTGGAAGTGATACTTTAGATGCAGATAAATCATATCTTGTAAATTATTTCCTTTTTGGTTTGTCAATCGACCTTTTTTTATCCTTTCGTTTGTGTTCTTTACTAACCAATAATGGGTTTTCTTAATAATGATAACTGGCCTATTTCTGTCTTGTTTTTCCTTTCCGCTCATTTTTTTGATCATCACAATATCTTTCTCTCAATTATTCTATTCTTGACTATGGGGAATCGTTGGAATTTTTTCGAAATATTGGATATTTTGATAGAAAAGGAGTTCTTTCGTCTCAAAATCTCAATAATATTCATTCCTTAAAGTACTTCTTTCGTTCATTCATCAAAAGGAGACACTTGTTTGGAATTTGATGAATTAAGATATCTGGAAACAATATTTTTGATTATTTCTTCATTCGAATTCGAAGTGGAGTCTTAGTCTATTTCTGTATTCTTTACTAAATTCAAACAAAATCACAAATAAAATAGATTCATAGATTTGATACCTTGTCTAGAACTCATGTTTGAAAGAAATATTCGATCACATAGAGTCGACAAATGAAGTGGGTTAATTAAAAATTCACAGGTGAAAAATGGCAAAAAAGAAAGCATTCACTCCTCTTTTGTATCTTGCATCTATAGTATTTTTGCCTTGGTGGATTTCTTTCTCATTTACTAAAAGTATGGAATCTTGGGTTACTAATTGGTCGAATACTGGTCAATCCGAAATTTTTTTGAATGATATTCCAGAAAAAAGTATTCTAGAAAAGTTCATAGAATTAGAGGAAATCCTCTTTTTGGACGAAATGATCAAAGAATACTCGGAGACACATCTACAAAAGCTTCCTACAGGAATCCACAAAGAAACGATCCAATTAATCAAGATACACAATGAGGATCGTATCCATACGATTTTTCACTTCTCGACAAATATACTCTGTTTTGTTATTCTAAGCGGTTATTCTATTTTAGGTAATGAAGAACTTGTTATTCTTAACTCTTGGGCTCAGGAATTCCTATATAACTTAAGTGATACAGTAAAAGCTTTTTCGATTCTTTTATTAACCGATTTATGTATCGGATTTCATTCACCCCACGGTTGGGAACTAATGATTGGTTCTGTCTACAAAGATTTTGGATTTATTCATAATGATCAAATTATATCTGGTCTTGTTTCCACTTTTCCAGTTATTCTCGATACTATTTTAAAATATTGGATTTTCCGTTATTTAAATCGTGTATCTCCGTCACTTGTAGTTATTTATCATTCAATGAATGATTGATAAATGATCCACCGATATTAATCTAATCCAATTAGAATGTTTCTTACTTTGTAGTTCTACATAAGCATTAAAAACTTTCTATCGGGGGGATTTTCATCCTATAGTATTTGATTCCAGTAAATAGCAGAATCGGGGGATAGGGAACTATACCAGTGACCTACCCAATTTATTGTAGAAATTTTCGGATCAATGATTAGACCATGCAAACTAGAAATACTTTTTCTTGGATAAAGGAACAGATTACTCGATCTATTTCCGTATCGCTCATGATATATATCATAACTCGGACATCCATTTCAAGTGCATATCCCATTTTTGCGCAGCAGGGTTATGAAAATCCACGAGAAGCGACTGGGCGTATTGTATGTGCCAATTGCCATTTAGCTAATAAGCCCGTGGATATTGAGGTTCCACAAGCGGTACTTCCTGATACTGTATTTGAAGCAGTTGTTCGAATTCCTTATGATAAGCAAGTGAAACAAGTTCTTGCTAATGGTAAGAAAGGGGGTTTGAATGTGGGGGCTGTTCTTATTTTACCGGAGGGGTTTGAATTAGCTCCTTCCGATCGTATTTCTCCCGAGATGAAAGAAAAGATAGGCAATTTGTCTTTTCAGAGCTATCGCCCTAATAAAAAAAATATTCTTGTGATAGGGCCTGTCCCTGGTCAGAAATATAGTGAAATCACCTTTCCTATTCTTTCCCCGGACCCCGCTACTAAGAAAGATGTTCATTTCTTAAAATATCCTATATACGTAGGGGGGAATAGGGGAAGGGGTCAGATTTATCCCGATGGAAGCAAGAGTAACAATACAGTTTATAATGCTACAGGAGCGGGCATAGTAAGTAAAATCATACGAAAAGAAAAAGGGGGATATGAAATAACCATAACAGACCCATCGGATGGACGTCAAGTGGTTGATATTATCCCTCCAGGACCAGAACTTCTTGTTTCAGAGGGTGAATCCATCAAATTGGATCAACCATTAACGAGTAATCCTAATGTGGGTGGATTTGGTCAGGGAGATGCAGAAATAGTACTTCAAGATCCATTACGTGTCCAAGGTCTTTTGTTCTTCTTGGCATCTGTTATTTTGGCACAAATCTTTTTGGTTCTTAAAAAGAAACAGTTCGAGAAGGTTCAATTGGCCGAAATGAATTTCTAGACTCGCGGATTTATCGACATCAGGTTCGTAAAAAGAACAAAATTTTTATGTATGATCAAAAAAAATCAATTCTGAAAAACCTTTTATTTACTTGCTCTTTTTCTACGAGCTTGGGGGAATCCCTTGTACCGCATTCCTAGTCATAATAGGTAGATTTTTGTTTGAAGAAGACTATTTTATTTGACTTTATTTTATGACTTTACCACCTCTTTCTTTGTTTTTTTTTAACCAAATTGAATTGGTACGACTATGTTACTATTGCCAGATTTCAATGTTATAAAATGGATCCATTTTATTCTATTTTCTATTTGAAATAGAATAAAATTGGGATAGATATTAGCATAAGTAAGCGGGTAATAGAACGAACTATAAATGCGGGGAACAAATAATTCTAGGAGGCATTATTTGTCTTCCTAGTCTTCGACACAAGAAAAGGAATTTTCTAAACCCCTTTCTTGTGTCGAAAGAGTAATGATTTTTCATCCTGTTCGTC